TAATTTTTATTTATTATAAAAATTATTAAGAATGGTTTAAATATTATATATATATATATATATAAATATTTAATTTAATTATATTATATATATATATATATATATATATATAAATATTTAATTAAATATTAAAATAAAAAATAAATTAAATAAATTTAATTAAATTTTATTTTTAATAATTATTCTTCATTTAAATGATCTGTATTAGGATTATATTGAAATTAATTTTTAATATGAATATTATGAAAAAAAAAATAAGAGAAATAATAAAAATTTATTAATTTATATTAAATATATAATATATAAAAAAAAAAAAAAAAAATCTATGTTAAAATTTTCAATATATAATAAAATAATTATGTTTTTGGAAATTTATTATAAATTTATTTTACATATAAATTTTAGTATATAATTTTAATTATTTAAATAATAATTAATTTATTTCAGTAGTAATTAATATTAAAAATTTAAGAAATTAAGATTTAGTAATATAAAAATTAATAACTAATTTTGTGCCAGCAGTTGCGGTTAAACAAAAGTTAAATTAAATTATTTCAGTATATAATAAATAATTAAATTATTAAAATAAATATTAAATTATTAAGTGAAATTTTAATTTAATTAAATTTTATTTTGAAATTATGATTTAATAAATTTTAATATAAACTAGGATTAGATACCCTATTATTAAAAATTTAATTTATAATACTAAAATAGTAAATAATAATTTATTGAAACTTAAATAACATGGCGGTATTTTAGTTCATTTAGAGGAATCTGTCTAATAATTGATAATCCACGAATAAATTTACTTAATTTATAATTTTGTATATCATTGTTAAAAAAATATTTTTTAGGAAAAATAATATTTAAAAATTATAATAAAAAATTAAATCAGATCAAGATGCAGAATATAATTAAGAATATGATGGATTACATTAAATATATTTATATGAATAATTTTATTGTAATAAAAATTTGAAGGTGGATTTAAATGTAATTTTAATTAGTTTATTAAAATGATTAAAAATTAAAATATGTACATATTGCCCGTCACTTTCATTTAAAAATTGAAATAAGTCGTAACAAAGTAGAGGTACTGGAAAGTGTTTCTAGAAAGATCAAATTAGAGCTTGTATAAGTATTTCATTTACATTGAAAAGAAATTAAAAATTAATTAATTTGAGGGGGAAAATTAATAATTTAAATTTAATAAAAGAAATTTTAATATTAAAAAGAAAAATGGGGGTTTGAGTATTTTTAATAGAAAAAATTAAAAGTTTTATAGTTAAATATTACTGTAAAGGAATTTATAAATAAATGAAATATAATTAATGAAAAAGTAAATTTAAATTATTGTATCTTGTGTATCAGAGTTTATTAAATAATAATAATTTATTTAAATAAATCTCGAATTTAAAAGAGTTAATTAATTAAAAAAGTTAATGTTGTATAATTATTTTAAATAATTAATTAGAAATGAAATGTTAATCGTTTTTAAATATATCTAGTTTTTTCAGAAAAAAATTTAATTTTAAATTTAAATAATTTTATAATTATTTAATTAATTATAAAAATTTAAATTTTAATATTTTAGGGGATAAGCTTTAAATTAAAAATTTATAATTAAAAATAATTAAAATTAAAATTTTTAAAATTTATATTGTTTAAAAATTATAGTTTATTATAAAAAATTTTATTAAAAATAAAATTTAAAATAAAAAAATTTAAATTTTTATGAAAAAATAATTTATAATTTAATAAAATTAGAAATAATGATAAAATTAGTATAATATAATAAATTAAAAAAAAAATTATAGATAATTAAGTTAAAGGAATTCGGCAAAAATTTATATTCACTTGTTTATCAAAAACATGTCTTTTTGATAATAATTTAAAGTCTAATCTGCCCACTGATATTATATTAAAGGGCTGCAGTATATTGACTGTACAAAGGTAGCATAATCATTAGTCTTTTAATTGAAGACTTGTATGAAAGATTTGATGAAATATAAACTGTCTCTAATTTATGATTAGAAATTAATTTTTTAGTTAAAAAGCTAAAATAAAATTAAAAGACGAGAAGACCCTATAGAGTTTTATATTTTATTTAATTAATATAAAATATATAATTAAATATATTAATTAAATAAAATATTGTGTTGGGGTGATAGAAAAATTTAATAAACTTTTTTTAAAATTAAACATAAATAAGTGGTTAATTGATCCATTAATAATGATTAAAAGAAAAAATTACCTTAGGGATAACAGCGTAATATTTTTTTTTAGTACGTATAAAAAAAAAAGTTTGCGACCTCGATGTTGGATTAAGATAAAATTTAAATGCAAAAGTTTAAAATTTTGATCTGTTCGATCATTAAAATCTTACATGATCTGAGTTCAAACCGGTGTAAGCCAGGTTGGTTTCTATCTTTAATAAAAAAAAATATTTTAGTACGAAAGGATCAAATATTTAAAATAATTTTATAACAATGAATATTAATAATATAGTTTATAAACTATTTTGGCAGAAAATTGTAATGATTTTAGAATTCATATATATATATTATATTTAATATATAAATAGTATATGATATTAATAGATTTATTAAATATTTTAATTGGTATATTAGTTTTGATTATTGGGGTATTAATTGGGGTTGCTTTTTTGACTTTATTAGAGCGTAAAGTTTTAGGATATATTCAAATTCGTAAAGGTCCTAATAAAATAGGATATATAGGCTTATTACAACCTTTTTGTGATGCTATTAAATTATTTTCTAAAGAACAAGTTTATTTAAATTATTCAAATTATTTAGTGTATTATTTTTCTCCTGTGATAAGTTTTATTTTATCTTTAATAGTGTGAATATTAATTCCTTATATATTTAATATAATTATGTTTAATTTAGGAATTTTATTTTTTTTATGTTGTACTAGAATTGGAGTTTATACTTTAATAGTTGCTGGTTGATCTTCAAATTCAAATTATTCTTTATTAGGGGGTTTACGAGCAGTAGCTCAAACAATTTCTTATGAAGTTAGAATATCTTTAATTATAATATCTAGAATTATTATAATTATAGATTTTAATTTAATAAAATTTTTTGATTATCAGATTATAATTTGATTTATATTTATAATAATGCCTTTAAGATTATGTTTTTTATCTTCTTTAATAGCTGAAACTAATCGAACTCCTTTTGATTTTGCTGAGGGGGAAAGAGAATTAGTTTCTGGGTTTAATATTGAATATAGAAGAGGGGGATTTGCTTTAATTTTTTTATCTGAATATTCTAGAATTTTATTTATGAGTTTATTATTTGTAATTATGTATATGGGAGGTTATGATTTAACTTTAATTTTTTATTTAAAGTTAGTTTTTTTATCTTTTTTTTTTATTTGGGTTCGTGGTACTCTACCTCGTTATCGTTATGATAAATTAATATATTTATGTTGAAAGAGATATTTACCTATTTCTTTAAATTTTTTATTATTTTTTATAGGTTTAAAAATATTTTTAGGTTATTAAATAATTTTAGTATAAATTAATAGAATAAATATTCTTTCTTATGTTTTCAAAACAAATGCTTATAACAAGCTCATTAATTAGTTATTAAAAATTAAATTATCTCATATTTTATTTAAAATGGGATTAATAATAAAATAAGAAAAATATAAAATTGTTAAAATTTGTCCTGTAATAATATATGGGGCTTCTACTGATCGAGCTCCAATTCAAGTTAATAAAATAATAATAGTAACTAAAGATCAAAATAAAATTTGATTTAATGGATAAAATTGAATTCCTTGAATTTTTTTATTAAAAGTAAAAGGTAAAATAATTAAAATTAAAATTGATATAACTAAAGCAATAACTCCTCCTAATTTATTTGGAATTGACCGTAAAATAGCATAAGCAAATAAAAAATATCATTCAGGTTGAATGTGAATAGGTGTTACTAATGGATTTGCTGGGATAAAATTATCTGGGTCTCCTAAAAGATATGGATTTGTAAGAGAAAGTAGAGTTAGTAATAAAATTAAAATAATAAATCCAATTAAATCCTTAAATGTAAAAAATGGATGAAAAGGAATTTTATCTAAATTACTATTAATTCCAAGGGGATTATTAGATCCTGTTTGATGAAGAAATAATAAATGAATTATTGTTAATATTATAATAATAAATGGAAATAAAAAATGAAAGGTATAAAATCGAGTTAAGGTTGCATTATCAACAGCAAATCCTCCTCAAATTCAATTTACTAATATTGTTCCTAGATAAGGAATAGCTGAAAGTAAATTAGTAATAACTGTTGCCCCTCAAAAAGATATTTGTCCTCAGGGTAAAACATACCCTATAAATGCTGTAGCTATTAATAAAAATAAAATAATAACTCCTACTATTCATGTATACATTAAATTAAAAGATTCATAATAAATTCCTCGTCCGATATGCAAATAAATACAAATAAAAAAAAATGATGCCCCATTAGCATGTAATGTTCGAATTAATCAACCATAATTAACATTTCGACAAATATAATTTACGCTATAAAAAGCTATTTCAATATTAGCTGTATAGTATATAGTTAAAAATAATCCTGTAATAATTTGAATTATTAAACATAAAGCAAGAAGAGATCCAAAATTTCATCATGAAGAAATATTAGAAGGTGAAGGAAGATCAATTAATGAATTATTAATAATTTTAATAATAGGATGAGTTTTTCGAATAGGTTTAAAAATATTTATCATTAGTTATTTAATATTATTATAATAATTTTAAATATTTGATCGTAATGGACCAAAAAAAATATTAGTAATTTTTACTACTGCAACAAGAGCAATAAATAAATAAATGATTATTATTAAAGTTAATATATAAGTTTGTTCATTATATAACTTAGATAAATTAAAATTAAATTCATTATTAAAAAATAAAAATAAATTAAAAAAATTATTTATTTCATCATTAAATGAAAAATTTATTCAAAATAAATTATTTTTAAAGAAAAAACTAATAATTAATAATATAAATAATAAAAAAAAAAAACTTTTATTAAATAAAGAGATTTTAAATAATTCATTTGATGCAATACTAGAAACATAAATAAATAATACTAATAATCCCCCTAAAAAAATTAAAAATAAGATATAAGAAAATCAATAAGTATTAATTAATATTCTTGATAATAAACATATAAAAAGAGTTTGAATTAAAATTATTAATCCTATAGAAAATGGATGGTTTAGAAAAAATATAAAAATTGATGTTGAAATTAAAGATAAAGATAAAAATATTTTTATAATATCAAAGAATAGTTTAATTAAAATAATAATTTTGGAGATTATAGATAAAGATATTCTTTTTCTTTGAAGTTTTTAAAGAATTTTCTTATTTTTGGTTTACAAGACCAAGGTTTTTTTTAAACTATAAAAACAAATGATAATAAATATATGATTAGTTATTTTTTTAATATTTTTATTTGGTAATATAATTTTTGTTTCCAAACATAAACATTTATTAATTGTATTATTAAGATTAGAGTTTATAGTTTTAAGAATTTTTTTTTTTTTAATAATATATTTAATAATATTAGATTATAATATATACATATTAATAGTTTTTTTAGTTTTTTCAGTTTGTGAGGGGGCTTTAGGATTATCAATTTTAGTTTCTATAATTCGAACTCATGGTAATGATTATTTTCAAAGATATAATTTAATTTAAATGATAAAATTTTTATTTATAACTTTTTTTATAATTCCTTTATGTTTTAAAAAAAATATGTTTTGAATGGTTCAATTGATAATAATAATAATAATGTTAATATTTATAAATTTAACATTAAATATTATAAATTTTTCTAATTTAAGTTATATAATAGGGTGTGATTTAATTTCTTATGGTTTAATTTTATTAAGAATTTGAATTAGAAGTTTAATAATTATGGCTAGAGAAAGTTTATATAAAAGAAAATTTTATGATAATTTTTTTTTACTAAATATTATTATGCTTTTAATTATACTATATTTAACTTTTAGAGTAATAAATTTATTTATATTTTATTTATTTTTTGAGGGGAGATTAATTCCTACTTTAATATTAATTATTGGGTGAGGGTATCAGCCTGAACGTATTCAGGCTGGGATATATTTATTATTTTACACTCTTTTTGTTTCTTTACCTTTATTATTAGGTATTTTTTTTATTTATGATAAAATAAGAAGAATAATAATATATTTTATAAAATTTTATAATTATGATATATTATTATTATATTTAAGAATAGTAATAGCTTTTTTAGTAAAAATACCTATATATTTTACTCATTTATGATTACCAAAAGCTCATGTTGAAGCTCCTGTTTCTGGTTCTATAATTTTAGCTGCTATTATGTTAAAATTAGGGGGTTATGGTTTATTACGAATTTTAATTATTTTACAAAAAATTAATCTAAAAATTGGGTTTATTTGAATTGTTATTAGTTTAATTGGAGGTTTATATATTAGACTAAAATGTTTTTGTCAAGTTGATATGAAATCTTTAATTGCTTATTCTTCAGTTGCTCATATAAGTATAGTAATTGGGGGTATTATAACAATGAATTATTGAGGATTTATTGGTGCTTATATTTTAATAATTGGTCATGGATTATGTTCTTCTGGGATATTTTGTTTATCAAATATTAGATATGAACGTTTAGGGAGACGAAGTTTATTTTTAAATAAAGGAATAATAAATTTTATACCTTCAATAAGTATGTGATGATTTTTATTTATATCCTCAAATATAGCTGCCCCACCTTCTTTAAATTTAATAGGAGAAATTAGATTAATTAATAGATTAGTAAGTTGATCTTGAGTTAGAATAATTATATTAATGGGGATTTCTTTTTTTAGAGCGGGCTATAGATTATATTTATTTTCATATACTCAACATGGAAAGTATAATTTAGGGGTTTATAGATTTTATAGAGGAGTTTCACGAGAATATTTAATATTAATATTACATTGATTACCTTTAAATATTTTAGTTTTAAAAATTGATTATAGAATAATTTGATTTTACTTAAATAATTTAAAAAAAATATTGATTTGTGGTATCAAAAATGTGAAATTATTAGTCATTTTAAGTTATTAATAAATATTCTCTTTGCTTTATTAGATTTTTTTTTTTATTTTTTTTTATATTAATTAATTTTTTTATAATAATTTATTTTATTATAAATAATATAGTAATATTATTAGAGTGGGAAGTTATTTCTTTTAATTCTATAAATATTGTTATGTCTATTTTATTAGATTGAATATCTTTACTATTTATAATATTTGTTTCATTAATTTCTTCTTCTGTAATTTTTTATAGAAAAAGATATATAAGTTCAGAGTTAAATTTAAATCGTTTTATTATTTTAGTTTTATTATTTGTTTTTTCAATAATTTTATTAATTATTAGACCTAATATAATTAGAATTTTTTTAGGTTGAGATGGATTAGGTTTAGTTTCTTATTGTTTAATTATTTATTATCAAAATATTAAATCTTATAATGCTGGAATATTAACAGCATTATCAAATCGAATTGGGGATGTTATAATTTTAATATTAATTTCTTGAATAGTTAATTATGGAAGTTGAAATTATATTTTTTATTTAAATTTTATATCAAATGATTATTCAATAAAGGTTATTGGTGTTTTAGTTATTATAGCGGCTATAACAAAAAGAGCTCAAATTCCTTTTAGATCTTGATTACCTGCTGCTATAGCTGCTCCAACTCCAGTTTCTGCTTTAGTTCATTCTTCTACTTTAGTAACTGCGGGTGTTTATTTATTAATTCGGTTTAATAATTTATTAGTTGATATATTTTTTTTTAAGGTATTATTATTATTATCTGGATTGACTATATTTATAGCTGGAATTTGTGCTAATTATGAGTTTGATTTAAAAAAAATTATTGCTCTTTCAACTTTAAGACAATTAGGATTAATAATAAGAATTTTAAGAATAGGTTATGGTGATTTAGCTTTTTTTCATTTATTAACTCATGCTATATTTAAAGCTTTATTATTTATATGTGCTGGTGTTATTATTCATATAATAAGAGATAATCAAGATATTCGTATAATAGGGGGGATTAGAATATATATTCCTTTAACTTCTTTATGTATAAATATTTCTAATTTAGCTTTATGTGGGATTCCTTTTTTAGCTGGGTTTTATTCTAAGGATATAATTTTAGAAGTAGTTAGAATAAGAAATTTAAATTTATTTGTATATTATTTATATTATGTTTCTACAGGTTTAACTATATTTTATACTATTCGTTTATTAATATATTTAATAGTAAATGATTTTAATTTATTATCAATTTATAATTTATATGATGAAGATTTTGTTATATTAAAGGGAATATTTTTATTATTATTTATAAGATTAATTTCTGGTAGATTTTTAAGATGAATAATTTTTTCTTATCCTTATATAATTTATCTTTCTTTTAATATAAAAATAATAGTTATTTATGTAAGATTAATTGGTATATTATTAGGTTATATTATTAGTAATATGGGTATTTATTCTGTGAATAAATTTATTATGACTTATAATTTAAGAATTTTTTTAACTATAATATGATTTTTACCTGGGTTATCAACTTATATAATAAATTATAGATTTTTAAGATTAGGACAAAAATTATTAAAAAATATTGATATAGGTTGAGGGGAAATTTATAAAAGACAAGGTATTTATAATATTATTAAAAATTATTCTATAATTTTTTATGTTTATCAATTAAATAATTTTAAAATTTTTTTATTTAGATTTGTTTTATGAATGATAATTTTTATTTTTATATTAATATTATAATTAATTTAAATAGCTTAAGTTTAGAGTATAATATTGAAGATATTAGGGTGATTAATTAATCTTTAGATAATATATATATATATATATATATTTATAAAAATTATTTATTTTATTTTTACAATGAAAATGTAATGTTTTATTTTAAACTATATAAATAAAAAAATAAGAAATATTAATGATTTTAATCACTATAAATTAAGTTAGCAGCTTAATTGTAATATATTTCTAATTGGAATTTATATTCAATTTTATCATTAACAGTGATATACCTCTAATTTGGTTTCAATTAATAAATAAGGAGTAATAAACTCTATCTTTTAGGTCGAAACTAAATGCAAATTGCTTCTTATTTAAGATAAATTGAATTTCAATATTTTTTGAATGCAAATCAAATGTTTTTTATAAACTATAATCCTAATAATTATTATATTAATTAATTCAATTTAATATATTTTGATTTCATTCATGATATAAACCAATTAGCAATATAATAATAAAAAAAAATCTAGTTTTGTATCAAATTAAAAAATTAACTATTTTAAATGTTGGAATAAGCGGAAAAATAAGGGCAATTTCTACATCAAAAATTAAAAAAATTATAGTAATTAAAAAAAAATGTAATGAGAATGGAATTCGAGCTAAACATTTAGGATCAAATCCACATTCAAATGGTGAACATTTTTCTCGATCAAGAAGTGATTTTTTTGAAATAATAAATGAAATTATTATAAATAAATTTGAAATTACTAATATTATTAATGATAAAATTATTAATATAATGATTATTTATATTAATTGATTATTAATCTTTTTGATTGGAAGTCAAATATACTAAATATATTATATAAATAATTAATTTCCTCATCAATAAATTGAGATGTAAAGGAAAAGTCAAACTACATCTACAAAATGTCAATATCATGCTGCTGCTTCAAATCCAAAGTGGTGGTTTCTTGAAAAATGATTATTTAAATGACGAATAAAGCATGTAGTTAGAAAAATTGTTCCGATAATTACATGAAGACCATGAAATCCTGTTGCTATAAAAAATGTTGATCCATAAATTCTATCTGCAATAGTAAAAGGTGCTTCTAAATATTCATAAGCTTGTAAAATTGTAAAATAAATTCCTAAAATAACTGTAATAAATAATCTTTGGGAGGTTTGAGTGAAATTATTTTCTATAAGAGAATGATGAGCTCAAGTTACTGTAATTCCAGATGTAATTAAAATAATTGTATTTAATAAAGGAATTTGAAATGGATTAAATGGAATAATACTTATAGGGGGTCATATAGCTCCAATTTCAATATTAGGGGATAAACTTCTATGAAAAAATGCTCAAAAAAATGAAATAAAGAAAAAAATTTCTGAAATAATAAATAAAATTATTCCTCATCGAAGTCCGTTAGAAACTAATATAGTATGTTTACCTTGATATGTTCCTTCTCGACATACATCTCGTCATCATTGATATATAGTTAGTAATACAATTAAATAACCTAATATAAGAAGATTAATATTAAAATTATGGAATCATTTAATTAATCCTGTAACTAAAGTTATAGTTCCAATTGCTCCAGTTAATGGTCATGGACTGTAATCTACTAAATGATATGGATGGTTATGGTTTATTGACATTAATTAACTTCTCTAGAATAAAGTGTTCTAAGAATAGTAATTACATAAGCTTGAATAACTGCAACTGCTGATTCTAAAATTAATAATAAAATTTGAACAAAAATTAAAATAATTAAAAAATAATTAGATATATTAGTTCCTGTACTTCTTAATAATGTTAATAATAAATGTCCTGCAATTATATTAGCTGTTAAACGAACAGCTAAAGTTCCTGGTCGAATAATATTACTAATTGTTTCAATTAATACTATAAATGGTATAAGAATTGTAGGTGTACCTTGGGGAATTATATGAATAAATATATGTTGAGTATTATTAATTCATCCATAAATTATGAATCTTAATCATAATGTTAATGAGATTGATAATGAAATATTTAAATGTCTAGTACTAGTAAAAATATATGGGAATAATCCTAAAAAATTATTAAATAAAACAAAGAAAAAAAGAGAAATAAAAATAAATGTTGATCCCTTAAATCTATTTCTACCTAAAAGAGTTTTGAATTCATTATGAAGTTTATTTGAAATTAAATTTCATAAAATAAAATGTCGATTAGGAATAAATCAAAAAGAATAAGGAATAAATAATAATCCAATAAAAGTTCTAATTCAATTTAATGGTAAATTTAAAATATTAGTAGATGGATCAAAAATTGAGAATAAGTTATTTATCATTTTCAATTTTGATTATGAGAAATTTTAATTATATTTTTATTGTTTATTTTAATTATTTTATAATTAAAAATATAAAAATTTATAATAATAAAAATTAAAAAAATACAAATAAAGAAAATAAAAAAAAAAATTCAATTAATTGGTATTATTTGAGGAATAAAAGAATATTACTTTGGTAATAATTTAAATTTGACATATTTATGTTATTAATTAACTAATTCTTTCATTAGAGGTAGATGCTAATTTACCATAAAGTGGTTTAAGAGACCAATACTTGCTTTCAGTCATCTAATGAATAATTATTAATTCAATTAATAAAATTTTTAATTGAAATTCTTTCAATTACAATTGGTATAAATCTATGATTTGCTCCACAAATTTCAGAACATTGTCCAAAGAAAATTCCTGGGCGATTAATAAAAAATCTTGTTTGATTTAATCGTCCAGGATTAGCATCTACTTTTACTCCTAAAGATGGGACTGTTCATGAATGGATAACATCTGTAGCTGTTACTAAAATACGAATTTGGTTATTTATTGGTAAAACAACTCGATTATCAACATCTAAAAGACGAAAATTATTAATATTTTCATTTGAATTAATTATATATGAGTCAAATTCAACATTATTAAAATCTGAATATTCATAACTTCAGTATCATTGATGACCGATTGATTTTAATGTAATTAATGGATTATTAAGTTCATCTAATAAATAAAGTAAACGAAGAGAAGGTAAAGCAATAAAAATTAAAGTAATAGCTGGTAAAATAGTTCAAATTAATTCAATTATTTGACCTTCTAATAAAAATCGGTTAATATAAGAATTAAAAAATAAATTTAATATTAAATATCCAACTAAAATTGTAATTATAATTAAAATAATTAAAGTATGATCATGAAAAAAAATAATTTGTTCTATTAAAGGTGATGCTCTGTTTTGATAGTTTAAATTAGATCATGTTGCCATTTCTAAAAAAAGGATAAAACCTTTATAAATGGGGTTTAAATCCATTACATATAATCTGCCATATTAGAAGTTACTTAAAATTGGTAATTCATTATAAGAGTGTTCTGAAGGTGGAAGATTTTGGTATCATTCAATTGAAGAAGGTATATTTAAAGGGAATAAAATAATACGTTGATTAATTATTGATTCTCATACAATAATAATTATTATTATTATAGAAATAAGAGAAATATATGATCCAAAGGATGAAATAATATTTCATGAAACGAATCTATCTGGGTAGTCTGAATAACGACGTGGTATACCAGCTAAACCTAAAAAATGTTGGGGGAAAAAAGTTAAATTTACTCCAATAAATATAGAAATAAATTGAATTTTTAATAAATAATTATTTATTATTAAACCTGTGAATAAAGGATATCAATGAATAAAACCTCCTATAATAGCAAATACGGCTCCCATAGATAAAACATAATGAAAATGGGCTACTACATAATAAGTATCATGTAAAGTGATATCAATTGATGAGTTTGCTAAAACAACTCCTGTTAATCCACCTACTGTAAATAGAAAAATAAATCCTAATCCTCATAATATAGAAGGTCTATAATTAATTTGTGTTCCATGTAATGTAGCTAATCAACTAAAAATTTTAATTCCTGTGGGAACAGCAATAATTATAGTTGCTGATGTAAAATAAGCTCGAGTATCAATATCTATTCCTACAGTAAATATATGATGAGCTCAAACAATAAATCCTAATAATCCAATTGCTATTATAGCATAAATTATTCCTAAACATCCGAAGGTTTCCTTTTTTCCTCTTTCTTGAGAAATAATATGGGAAATTATACCAAATCCTGGTAAAATTAAAATATAAACTTCTGGATGTCCAAAAAATCAAAATAAATGTTGATATAAAATTGGATCTCCTCCACCAGCTGGATCAAAAAATGATGTGTTAATATTTCGATCTGTTAAAAGTATAGTAATAGCTCCTGCTAATACTGGTAATGAAAGAACTAATAATAATGCTGTAATTCCTACTGCTCAAACAAATAAAGGTATTTGATCAAAAGATATACCATTTACACGTATATTAATAATTGTTGTAATAAAATTAATAGCTCCTAAAATAGAAGAAATTCCTGCTAAGTGAAGCGAGAAAATTGCTAAATCAACTGAAGATCCTCCATGGGCAATATTAGATGAAAGTGGGGGGTACACTGTTCATCCTGTTCCTGCTCCATTTTCTACAATTCTACTAGAAATTAATAATACTAATGACGGGGGTAGAAGTCAAAAACTTATATTATTTATTCGTGGAAATGCTATATCAGGGGCTCCTAATATAAGAGGTACTAATCAATTACCAAATCCTCCTATTATAATTGGTATAACTATAAAAAAAATTATAATAAAGGCATGAGCTGTAACAATAGTATTATAAATTTGATCATCTCCAATTAATGATCCTGGGTTTCCTAATTCAGTTCGAATTAATAAACTTAATGAAGTTCCTACTATACCTGCTCAAATTCCAAAAATAAAATATAAAGTACCAATATCTTTATGATTTGTTGAAAATAATCATTTTCGCTAATAAAATGGCTGAGTTATAAGCGATAAATTGTAAATTTATTAACGAGAATTTTCTCTTTTATTATGATTAAAGTCTTATATTCAATAATGATATGAAATTGCAAATTTTAAGGTGTAAAGTATACTAAGGCTTAAAGAAATTTCTTTATAAATAATTTTGAAGATTATTAGTTTAATTTAACTTAAAACCTTAAAAAAAAAATAAGGTTCTGATAATTATTCCTAATAATGAAATAAATCTAGAAATATTAATAAAAATTATAAAATTATTTTTAATAAAAATTTTATATCATTTTAATTTAATAGAATAAAATATAAAAGATGAATAAATAATTCGAATATAAATAAATAATATAATTAATCTTGATATTGTAAAAATAAAAGAAATAATAAATAAATTATTATATAGTAAGTAATTAATAATTATTCATTTAGGAAAAAATCCTAAGAATGGGGGTAATCCTCCTAAAGATAAAAAATTAATTAAAATTGAAAATTTAATTGAAAAATTTAAATTTAAATTAAATAATTGATTAATATAAAAAATATTAATAATATAAAATAAGAAACATATAATAGAAATAAATAAAGAATATAATAAAAAATATAATATTCATAAATTTTCTCTGATAGATAATGCTGATAATATTCATCCTAAATTATTAATTGATGAAAAAGCTATTAATTTTCGTAATGATGTTTGATTAAATCTACTAATAGTTCCAATTAAAACATTAAGAATTATAATTAAAAATAAAAATTTTAAATTTATATAATATGATAATAAAATTATAGGGGAAATTTTTTGTCATGTTATTAAAATAAAACAATTAAATCATGATAATCCTTCTATAATGTTAGGAAATCAAAAATGAAATGGAATAGAACCTATTTTTATTAATAATGATGAGTCAATAAGAATAGATAAAATATTATTTGTAAAAAAATTTTTTAATAAAAAAAGATTTAATAAAATAGAAAATAAAAAATTAATGGACGCAATAGATTGAGTTAAAAAATATTTTAATGATGCTTCTGAATTTAGTAAATTATTGGGGTTAGATATTAGGGGGATAAATCTTAATAAATTAATTTCTAAACCAATTCAACATCCTAATCATGAATTTGATGAAATAGAAATTAAAGTTCTAAAAAATACAATAAATAAGAAAAATATTTTATTTGAGTTAATTATAAATAAAATCTAAAATAGAAGTTATAAACATAATGAGTTTTACTCATATTAAAAAAAATTATATTTTAGTGTAAGATGCACGATAATTTTTGAAATTATAAGATATAGTTTAATTCTATAAAATATAATAAAGGTAATATTTTACATAATTTATCCTATCAGAATAATCCTTTTTATCAGGCACTTTATTTTTAAAAAAAAGGGGTTTCCTTTATATTTGGGGTATGAACCCAAAAGCTTACTTTAGCTTATTTTTAA